TAGATTAAATCTAGTAATTTCATTTAGGTTAGGTCTTAGGTCTCATTTCAATTGTGAAATATATCGTTTGTGGAAACGTTTCCTAAAAGGAAAAAGGTTTCCATTGTACTAAGCTAAGGACGGGAAGGAAGAAAGCGAGTGATCTGGTAATTCCTCATCCTCAAAGCAGTCCTTCCTGTAGTCTCACAACAAATAAGTAATTATAGGAGTAAAGTGTTGATATAATTCGAAGAAGCAAACGACAATTTAATTTCAAGTTAATAAAGAAAAAAAGTAAAATAAGTATGTAATCTAAGGTACTTTTTTACATTTCTAGGATTAAACAAAAGGATTCGCAAATAAAAGCGCTAATGCCACAACCAGTCCGTAAATTGTTAAAGCTTCCATAAAAGCTAGACTAAGCAATAAAGTACCTCGTATTTTACCCTCTGCTTCTGGTTGTCTCGCAATACCCTCTACAGCTTGGCCTGCAGCAGTACCTTGACCAACTCCGGGTCCAATAGAAGCAAGTCCTACAGCCAATCCAGCAGCAATAACGGAAGCGGCAGAAATCAGTGGATTCATGGTAAGTTCCTCGCACAAAAAAAAAATAAATGGTTAATGATACAATCAACCAATGAATTATTACTTAATTTTATCATTAAGTTTGATCATTAAGATCTATTGGGTCGGAGTAACTAAAAACTAATGATAATATTACTGAATCGTCAGAACTACTTCGATATCTCGTTTTTTGTTTCTACCCATGATGAAGTTTTTGTAAATCCATATACATACGGCTCTAGTTATTGCATTTCTTTCTTTCCAACCATTCTTTCATTCCATCCTTCGTTCTTTACTCTTCTATATCCTTGAGTTCATCTGTTTTTTCATCCAATCCACAATCACAAATGAAACAGAAGAAAGGACTTGACTTATCTTGTAATCCATCTAATCTAAATGCAGTAAACTGCAATCAAATCAATATATGCAATCATCAATATATGCAATGGATATCAATATGATCGATATCAACGATATCAATATATCAATATAACGATATAAATATGTATATCAATACATATATATATATATTTTTTATTTATTTTGCTATATATATTGCTATCTAACTATATTGCTATATATATATTACATATATATAGCATATAGTTAGATATATATATAGTTAGTTAGTATATAGGTAAGGCATAAGGACTTCTATTTATATATAGATAGGACTATATAACTAGTGAATATCTAATATTACATATACATATTACATATACATTTCTTTCTTCCATAACGTAAACTGGCCACATTTTATATTGAATCGGATTATGATTATAGAATCATTCCTCGAAACCCACACAAAAAGTGGCTGGACTTATAGACATTACATACATCTAGTGTGACCTCCCCAACCCATCCCTTTTTTTTTTTTTTACAATTCCGTAATATCGTTCATCTTCTCTCCTACGACTCTAGGTCATATATTCATACGTATTTATATCTATTATGTTCTCCAACCAAGCAGATTATCTTGAACCATGCATGAATTGGGATAAGCTAAAAAAAAAGACTATTTCGAAAACTAGTCAATGATGACCCTCCATGGATTCACCTATATAAGCCGCGGCTAACGTTGCAAAAATAAGAGCTTGAATACCACTTGTAAATAATCCAAGAAACATGACAGGTATAGGAACTACTGAAGGGACTAAAGAAACAAGAACAACAACTACTAATTCATCAGCCAATATATTCCCGAAAAGTCGAAAACTAAGAGATAAGGGTTTTGTGAAATCTTCTAGGATGTTAATTGGTAAAAGTATTGGAGTTGGTTTGATGTATTTCTCGAAATAACCCAACCCTTTTTTGGTAAGACCTGCATAAAAATATGCCACTGACGTGGGTAAAGCTAAAGCAACAGTAGTATTTATATCATTCGTGGGCGCAGCTAACTCCCCATGAGGTAACTGTATGATTTTCCAAGGTAAAAGGGCACCTGACCAATTAGAAACAAAAATAAATAGGAACATAGTTCCAATAAAAGGAACCCAAGGTCCATATTCTTCTCCAATCTGGGTTTTGCTCAAGTCTCGAATAAATTCAAGGACATATTCAAAGAAATTCTGACCGTCGGTCGGAATGGTTTGTGGATTCCGAACAGCTATGATGGCTGAACCTAACAAGATAGCAATTACGACCCAAGAAGTGATAAGTACTTGGGCATGGATTTGTAAACCTCCTATTTGCCAATAGAAATGTTGGCCTACTTCTACACCCGATATATCGTATAACCCCTTGAGTGTTTTAATGTAACATGGTATAACATTCATATTGTCCTCTGATAGAAATTGAACTTCAAAAAAGGAATTAGTTTGATTCAACCATTTCTTTCTCAACTCACCAACTTGAATCATTAATCATATATTTAGGATACCAAGAAATCACATAACATCATAATATATATCAATATCCCCAGTTCTTTTTTTTTTTATCTATTTTAAAAAATTCAAAAAAAAGTAACCGATCCAATAAATCTATGGAGTTGCCCAATAATTAACATTAACTAATTTTATTATTCTTAATCTTAATCATAATCAACGATTTCTTATATAGCTAGAACGACCTTCACAAATTGCGGATACTAATTTGTTAAGAATCAATCGAATTGAAGCTATAGCGTCATCGTTGGCTGGAATCGAAATATCTGCAAGATCTGGGTCACAATTTGTATCGATTAAACAAATCGTTGGAATCCCCAAAATGGCACATTCTCGAAGAGCCGTATATTCTTCTTGCTGATCAACGATGATCACAATATCAGGCAATCCCGTCATATATTTGATCCCACCGAGATATGTTTGCAAGGTAGATAATTTTCTCTTCAACATTGCTGCATCTCTTTTGGGGAGACGGTTGAGTTTCCCCATCTTTTCTTCTGCTCTTAAGTCCCTGAACTTATAAAGTCTCGTTTCCGTAGTGGACCAATTCGTTAACATACCACCGAGCCATTTTTGATTAATAAAATGAGACCGAGCCCTTATTGCAGCTGATGCTACTGAATCCGATGCTTTATTTTTGGTACCGACGATTAAGAAGTTTTTTCCCCTACTTGCTGCATCAAAAACTAAATCACAGGCTTCTGATAAAAAACGAGCAGTTCTAGCGAGATTTGTAATATGAATACCTTTACGCTTTGCAGAAATGTAAGGGGCCATTCTAGGATTCCATTTCTTAGTACCATGACCAAAATGAACTCCTGCTTCCATCATCTCTTCCAAATTGATGTTCCAATATCTTCTTGTCATTTTTTCCCACACTTCCTTTTTGTTTTTTCTTTTTCGTATTATTAACAAAGAGACGAGGTACCTTGAAATAAATAATTGTTCCGATGGAACCTTCTACCGGGGATTGACCATTGATACACGGCACAAACCATAATTTTTTTTAATTACTTATTTTATTTATTACCAAATCAATAATCAGACCAGTATAGTTAAAAGATAATTAAAGTGAAAATGAATCCGCTCTTAGGAATCATTAAATCGCATAAATGATTGTTCTGATGTCTCATGTAAATTTGTCTCATGGAAATTGTTTGTCGCGTAAGAACAAAATAATTCTCTATGGTGTAACAAAATATCTCTCATTTCCAACTCGAATAGATTTTTTCTTTTGATTTCCAAATAAATGTTTTTGTCTTGCCTTGAACGGTGCACAAATTTTTGGAATCCGGTACCAACAGGTATAATCCCCCCCAGAACAACGTTCTCTTTCAGGCCTTTCAACCAATCAATACGACCTCGTAGAGCAGCTTTTGCTAAAACTCGAGCGGTTTCTTGAAAACTTGCTTCGGATATGAAACTTTGAGTATTCAGAGACGCTCTTGTTATTCCCAATGAGATTGCCCGATAACAGATTGATTCGTCCAAAGCGCGCCCTGCTCGTTCCGCTCGCAACAATCCGATTAATTCTCCAGGCGAAAAAACATTAGACATTCCATCTTCTGAAACCAACACTTTTGATGTTACTTGACGTACAATAATCTCTATATGTCTATTATGGATCTGTACCCCCTGGGATCGATAAACCTTTTGGATCTTATTAACCAAAGAGATACGACTTTGGGCTATGGTTAGCTCAGCTCCAATCAAAAACCCCCAGGGGATCCCAAGAATTCTTGGTATACGCTCGTTCCAACCTTCAACTCTCCTTTCGAGGTTCATCGATATTGAATCAATCGAACGCACTTCTAAGATTTGTTCTACTTTTGGAAGACCTTGCGTTATGTCACCAGATCTCGATTTTTCATATATAAATGTAACTAATGTATCTCCTTCGTAAAGGATTTTCCCATAATGACCATGAACAGTTGCTCCAGGAGTAGCCAAATAAGACTTAGCCGATCTTATAACTAAAAAGTCGACATTAACAATTAAAATTTGACCAGATTTTTTTACGTGTGGTTCGTATTTAAATAGACATACATTTTCACAAATAAATTGTCCAAGGCTAATTTTGATCGATGTCTCTTCACAATAATCATGATGGAGAAAGCACCAATTCAAATGGAATGGGTTCAAAACGATGTTACTGCATAGATCGGGATTATAAATCCTCCTATTTTCATCTATTAAACAGTATTTAAGTACTTGAAGTACTTGGAAAATCTGTTTCAAATTGTCAAGTAGCAAATATTTCTTTAACACGATCTGATTATGAGTTATTAAATGGTAAGATGAATAAAAATTCGATATTTTAGGTACAATAGCGCCTAAGGGACCTAAATAATCCCTAATTGGAATTAGGGGATCCGATTCTTTTGTCACATTGTTATATTTCGAACTATTGAATGGACCAATTCGAGAACAATTGGATGATGACAAAATTAGCAAAGATTGGCATTCCTTATTTCGATTCAACAACATACCAATAGTTCCTTGATGTTGGCTAAGTGATCGAATCTTCGCCTTGGAATAAAAAGGATTGATATTGGTGCAATCTAATCCATTATC